CATCCTGGGAGAATGCGTGCTAATTTAGGTAATATCTCGTAATTAATTATATATATTTTATTTTGTAGTATTTACTTATAATAATTATTTTTTAACTAGATAAAAGTGTGCTAAACTCTCTTTTTATTAATTCCTTTATGGATGAATAATGTACTTAAAATTGAATGACCCCTTTTTTAAGCTTCTTATTCACTTTCACTGCAGTTTTATGTCGGTGCGTCTCAACGATAAGAGACATCCTGGGAGAATGCGTGCTAATTTAGGTAATATCTCGTAATTAATTATATATATTTTATTTTGTAGTATTTACTTATAATAATTATTTTTTAACTAGATAAAAGTGTGCTAAACTCTCTTTTTATTAATTCCTTTATGGATGAATAATGTACTTAAAATTGAATGACCCCTTTTTTAAGCTTCTTATTCACTTTCACTGCAGTTTTATGTCGGTGCGTCTCAACGATAAGAGACATCCTGGGAGAATGCGTGCTAATTTAGGTAATATCTCGTAATTAATTATATATATTTTATTTTGTAGTATTTACTTATAATAATTATTTTTTAACTAGATAAAAGTGTGCTAAACTCTCTTTTTATTAATTCCTTTATGGATGAATAATGTACTTAAAATTGAATGACCCCTTTTTTAAGCTTCTTATTCACTTTCACTGCAGTTTTATGTCGGTGCGTCTCAACGATAAGAGACATCCTGGGAGAATGCGTGCTAATTTAGGTAATATCTCGTAATTAATTATATATATTTTATTTTGTAGTATTTACTTATAATAATTATTTTTTAACTAGATAAAAGTGTGCTAAACTCTCTTTTTATTAATTCCTTTATGGATGAATAATGTACTTAAAATTGAATGACCCCTTTTTTAAGCTTCTTATTCACTTTCACTGCAGTTTTATGTCGGTGCGTCTCAACGATAAGAGACATCCTGGGAGAATGCGTGCTAATTTAGGTAATATCTCGTAATTAATTATATATATTTTATTTTGTAGTATTTACTTATAATAATTATTTTTTAACTAGTTTTATCCTTGCTTGGTGTTCCTTTTAATTTTGTTTCACATATGAATTTTGTCTACTAAAAGTGATATTTTATAGTGATTATTATTATTAATTGAGTCATCTTAGAAATAGTAATAGTTTAATTACCGGCAAATTTCGTGCCAGCATCCGCGGTTATACGATTGGTAAAAGGGAGTATTTTTGGTTTACAGTAAAGCCTTTTTTTATAACCTCTAAAATTTATAGGTGAAATTTATTTTTTAGTTATTATTTTTTAATTGATTCTGTGAAATTCAGGCTATAGACAAGGATTAGATACCCTTTTATGCTGAATGTTAATTTTAACACCTAGGTAGTATCAGTTAAGTTCTTGAAACCTAAAGGATTTGGCGGTATTTTAGTCTTTTCAGAGGAGCCTGTTCCTTAATCGATAATCCACGATATTTTCTACTTATATTTGTTTTCAGTTTGTATACCTCCGTCATAAGAGTGTCCTTATAGGGTAAACTCTCTTAATCATTAAATGTTAAGATGTCAGGTCAAGGTGCAGCTTATATGTAAGTAGGTAATGGGCTACAATAATTTTATTTATACGGAAATATAATATATTAAAGTATATATTGAAGGTGGATTTGAAAGTAAATTGATTTATTAAGTTTATTGATTTTAAGCTCTAAAATATGCACACATCGCCCGTCGCTCTCGTGCCAAAATGAGATAAGTCGTAACATAGTAGATGTATTGGAAAATGTATCTAGAAAGTCAACTTATAGTTCTAATAGAGAATGTCCCACTTACACTGGGAGGGGTTTTGTGCAATTCAGAATTAGTTGAATAAATATATATTTACTAATTTTAATTTTTGTTTTATTTGAGAAGTATCTTTGTTTTTAGTATTTTATTGAAAAATTCATTTTTGTAATAGTGAACTAGTACTGTGAAGTAACATTGAAATATTTTGAAAGTTTATTTTTATAAAAGCATACTTTTTGTAGTACCTTTTGTATCAGGGATGATTAATTATATTTAATGTATATTGAAATCTCGATTTTATAAGAGCTGATATATTAATTTGGTTACTGTTACATAAGTATCAAAAATAATTTTCTGTAAAGATATTTTATTCGTTTATAAAGGTATCTAGTTTTTTGGGATATAAATTTAATTTAATGTCAATTACTTATTTACTTTACTTTTTAAGTGACTATTTGTTGGTTTAAAAATTATAGGGGATAAGCTCTATATTTTTCTATAAGTGAAATCATATACAATGGTAGTAGGGTTAAAATCATCCATCTTTATATTACGTTATAGTTTACTTTGTTAATTTTTGATTTACTTTAACTTTAGGTAGGATACCAAAATATTTTAATTAATTTTAATTTAAAGGTAATTATGATTAAATTAGTATAATTATTATTGTTTAATAGAAATTGTTAGTTTAACTTATTTTAAGGAATTCGGCAAAATTAGTGTTCGCCTGTTTATCAAAAACATGGCTTCTTGTAGGTATAAGAAGTCTGACCTGCCCAGTGACATAAATTTAACGGCCGCGGTATACTGACCGTGCAAAGGTAGCATAATCATTAGTCTCTTAATAGGGGACTGGAATGAAGGGTTTGACGAAATACTGACTGTCTCAATCTAATATATTTTAATTTGATTTTTGAGTCAAAAAGCTTAAATTTTATTGAAGGACGAGAAGACCCTATAGAGCTTTATAATTAATACTTAAGGTTATTTTTATTTTATTTCGCTCTTTAAGTATTAATTTTTTTGTTGGGGTGACAACAGATATATAAATAACTTTTTTATTTAAGATACATTTATTTATGGTAAATAGATCCAATACTATTGATTATTAGAGTAAGTTACCTTAGGGATAACAGCGTAATCTTCTTTCAGAGTTCATATTTACAAGGAGGGTTGCGACCTCGATGTTGGATTAAGATTATAATTAGGTGTAGCAGCTTAATTTATAGGTCTGTTCGACCTTTAAATTCTTACATGATCTGAGTTCAGACCGGTTTAAGCCAGGTTGGTTTCTATCCTCAATTTTTTTGTAGTTTTTAGTACGAAAGGACCATTATTACAGGGTATCCCTTATAAATTGATTATCATTAAACTATTTTGGCAGAAAAGTGCCATGAATTTAGAATTCATTTATATAAGATTATGTCTTATAAGTAGTACTTGCAGATAAAAGATATTCTATTAAATTTTATTGGCGGCTTATTATTAGTTATTTGTGTTCTAGTTGGCGTTGCTTTCCTTACCTTACTTGAACGTAAGGTTCTTGGGTATATACAAGTACGTAAAGGCCCTAATAAGGTTGGTTATTGTGGTATTGTTCAACCCTTTTCTGATGCAATTAAACTTTTTAATAAGGAGCAGACTTTTCCTTCAAGATCTAATTATATACCTTATTACTTTTCGCCTGTTTTTAGTTTATTTATTTCTCTTTTATGCTGGGTGGTCATACCTTTTTATGGGGGTCTTTTTACTTATAGTTTAGGTCTTTTATTTTTCCTGTGTTGCACAAGCTTAGGGGTTTACACTGTTATAATTGCAGGGTGGGCTTCCAATTCTGCATATGCTTTGTTAGGTGGACTTCGTGCTGTAGCACAGACTATCTCTTACGAAGTAAGATTAGCATTAATCTTAATATCTTTTATTTTTCTTAGAGAGGGTTACTCCTTAATAGGATTCCACTTGTTTCAAGATTACATTTGATTTGTTTTTATTACGTTTCCTTTAATAATTATTTGGTTTGCTTCTTGTTTAGCAGAAACAAATCGCACTCCTTTTGATTTTGCAGAAGGGGAGTCGGAATTAGTCTCTGGTTTTAATGTTGAGTATAGTAGAGGAGGCTTTGCCTTGATTTTTATATCCGAGTATGCCAGAATTTTATTCATAAGAATACTTTTTGTGGTAATTTTTTTAGGTTGTACTTTAAGCTCCATTTTTTTCTTTTTTAATTTAGTTATAATTTCTTTCATTTTTATTTGGGTTCGTGGAACTCTCCCACGTTATCGCTATGATAAATTAATATACCTAGCATGAAAGTGTTTTCTACCTATTTCTTTAAATTATTTAATTTTTTTTATGGGAGTAAAATTATTTCTTATGTCCTTAATAATTTAATGTATAAATTATAGTAAAACTAATAAAGGTTAATCTTTTTCTTGTGCTTTCAAAACACACGCTTCTTTAAAGCTTATTAGTTATTTAGTTTGTAATTTCATCTCAAATTAATATTATAATTGGGTGGGTAATATAAAATATGAAGTATAAAACGGTGAGAATTTGACCTGTAATAATATAAGGGTCCTCTACTGGACGGGCTCCGATCCAGGTTAGTAATCCTACTATGGCGACCATTCTTCAGAATATAATTTGGTTAATAGGATAAAATTGCAGACCCCGAAATTTACTTTTGTATAGGGGTATAATGAATAAGATTGCAATTGATATAACTAATGCGATTACACCTCCTAGTTTGTTAGGAATTGAACGTAAAATTGCATATGCAAATAAGAAGTACCATTCTGGTTGAATATGAACAGGCGTTACTAACGGATTAGCGGGAATAAAATTATCAGGATCTCCTAATATATAAGGGTTAATAAGTGATAATATAGTTAATACAAAGATTAACACTAAAAATCCTATGATGTCCTTTCATGTAAAGTAAGGGTGGAATGGTACTTTATCTATGTCTCTATTAAGCCCCGTTGGGTTATTTGACCCTGTCTGATGTAGGAATAGTAAATGTACTATTGTAGCAGCTGCTACAATAAATGGAAGAACAAAGTGAAAAGTAAAAAATCGTGTTAATGTTGCATTATCAACGGCAAAGCCTCCTCATACTCATTGAACCAGTGAAGTTCCAAGGTAAGGTACTGCTGATAGTAGGTTGGTAATTACTGTAGCCCCCCAAAATGATATTTGTCCTCATGGCAATACATACCCTATAAATGCTGTCCCTATTACTAGGAATAAAATAATTACACCCACAGTTCAGGTATGAACAAACTTATAAGACCCATAGTATATATTACGGCCAATGTGAAGATAAATACAAATGAAGAAAAAGGACGCACCATTTGCATGTAGTACTCGTAGTACTCACCCATAATTAACATTACGGCAAATGTGATTAACTCTATAAAAAGCTAGTTCAATATCTGCTGTATAGTGTATCGCTAAAAACAGCCCGGTGGCAATTTGGATAATTAAGCATAATCCTAATAAAGACCCGAAGTTTCATCAGATTGAAATATTTGAAGGAGTTGGTAAATCAACCAGGGCATTATTACCAATTTTAAATAAAGGATGTCTTAAACGTATTGGTTTATTCATTAGTTTTTTCTACGTAATGGCCCCTGCAGGTACTCTGTAATTTTTACCACTACAATTAGTGTTAAAAAGAGGTATAATACTGCTAATATAGTAATTAGATTGTAAGGTGGGTTTAGTATTCTAGATACAGGAGTAGCATTTACATCAACTCTTTTAGAGTTAAATTGAAAATAGTTTTCCATGACATTATTTAATAAATAAGGATCTTTTATTATTATAACAATAATAATTAATGTTAGGATAATATAAATTAAGTTCAAGGGTAATAAATCTTTTTGAAAAAGTTCATTTGAAGCTACTCTGGTTATATAAATAAAAAGAACCAATAACCCCCCTAAGAACACTAAGAATAAAATATAGGAAAACCATGCATTTGGGGCTATATTATTTGTGATCATACAGATTAAAATGGTTTGAGTGATTAGTAGGGCTCCCATAGAAATTGGATGCTTCATCCGTCCAAAAACAACTGCGTTACCAGTATTAAGTAGTATCAACAAGGCTTGTCTAATTACAGAGAATAGTTTATAAAAAATATTAATTTTGGAGATTAATGAAGAAACTAGTTTCTTCTCTGAGGGGGGGGGGGGAGTTACAGGAGGTTTTCCTCAATTCTGATTTACAAGACCATTATTTTAAATTAAATTACTATAACATATTAATGATAATAACTTATTATTATTTGTTTTCTTTTTTTGTTTTTGTTGGTGTTTATTCTTTTGTTAGTAAGCGAAAGCATTTACTTTCTACTTTATTAAGTTTGGAGTTTTTAGTCCTTTCTATTTTTTATTACATGTTCTCTATCCTTGTTTATTACTTATTTGATTTATACTTTTTAATGTACTTTCTTACTTTTAGTGTGTGTGAAGGTGCCTTAGGTCTTTCTATTTTGGTTTCTATAATTCGAAGACATGGTGTTGATTATTTTGGGGTTTTTAATATGGTTCAATGTTAAAGTTCATTTTTTTTGTTTCTTTCTTGATCCCTTTGTGTTTTCTTTCTAATTATTGGTTATTAGTGGTTTTATTATTTCTTGGTTCTTTTCTTTATCTAGTTTTCGGTATTAGCTTATCTTTTGTTTCTTATTTAGGTTATTATCTAGGTAGAGATGTATTATCTTATGGTTTAATTTTACTTAGATTTTGAATTTGTGGTTTAATACTCTTATCTAGAGGAAGCATTTATTTTACCAGGAATTACATTATACTGTTTCTTTTTATAAATGTTGTTTTATTGTTATTCTTAATCCTTTCTTTTTCTACAAGAAGATTATTTATGTTTTACTTGTTTTTTGAGTCTTCTCTTATTCCTACTTTTTTTATGATTTTAGGTTGGGGTTATCAGCCTGAGCGTGTTCAAGCAGGGGTTTACTTGCTTTTTTATACTTTATTTGCTTCTTTACCTTTGCTTTTATCCATTTTTAATGTTTACTTTTCTATTAATACTTTAAATATGTTTTTATATTTTGGTACTTTTTCATCTGGATTTGGTATTTATGTTTATTTATCTTTAATTCTTGCCTTTTTAGTTAAGTTACCAATGTTTATTTTTCATTTATGGTTACCTAAGGCTCATGTAGAGGCTCCTATTGCTGGTTCTATAATTTTAGCTGGAGTCCTTTTAAAATTAGGGGGTTATGGTCTTCTTCGTGTATTTTCTTTAATTTATTTTTTAGGTGTTTCTTTCAATTTTATTTTTATTGGATTGAGATTATTTGGGGGGGTTTTAGTTAGTTTGGTCTGTTTACGACAAGTTGATCTAAAGTCCTTAATTGCCTATTCTTCTGTTGCCCATATAGGGATTGTGCTTGGTGGTTTGATGACAATAACTCATTGGGGTATAAGAGGTTCTTATACATTAATAATTGCTCATGGCCTATGCTCTTCAGGCATATTTTGTTTAGCTAACATTTCTTATGAACGTTTGTCTAGTCGTAGACTAATAATTAATAAAGGCTTAATTAACCTTATACCTAGAATGAGTTTATGATGATTCTTGCTTTGTTCTTCTAATATGGCTGCTCCTCCTACTTTAAATTTATTAGGGGAAATTAGTTTATTTAATAGAGTTATTTCTTGAGGTTGGTATTCTATTTTAGGTATTTCCCTTTTATCTTTTTTTAGAGCAGGTTATACTTTATACTTATATTCTTATACTCAGCATGGTAAGATTTTTTCTCTTTTATATAGATGTAATTCTGGGTTTCTTCGGGAGTATTTACTTTTATTTCTGCATTGATTACCATTAAATTTATATATTTTGAGTGTTGCTGTTTTATTTGATTGAATTTATCTTAAGTAGTTTAATAAAAAATGATGATTTGTGGTGTCATGGATGCGTACTACCGCCTTAGGTAATTGCTTGACGTTCTAATATTTGTTATATTTCTTTTTTTTCTCTTTTTTTCTTTAGCCTTTGTTGTTTTTTTGTTGGGGTTTATTTTTGTTTAAATGATTTAGTTTATTTTATTGATTGATCAATTCTTTCTTTAAATTCAGTTAGAATTGTAATAACTTTCTTGTTTGATTATATATCTTTACTTTTTATAGGTTTTGTTTTATTTATTTCTTCTATGGTCATCTTATACAGTCAGGACTATATGGAAGGGGATTTGAATTTGTCTCGATTTATTATTTTGGTTCTTTTATTTGTTATATCAATAATATTACTTATTATTAGTCCTAATATGGTTTCTATTCTTCTGGGTTGAGATGGTCTTGGTTTGATTTCTTATTTATTAGTAATTTACTATCAAAATTTCAAGTCTTATAGAGCTGGAATGCTGACTGTTATATCTAATCGTTTAGGTGATGTTGCTTTTCTTTTAAGTATTGCTTGGATACTTAATTATGGGTCTTGAAATTACATTTTCTACGTTGATTTGTTGGAGGTTAGTCTTGAGTCATTCTTCATCTCTTTTTTAATGGTTTTTGCTGCTATAACTAAAAGCGCTCAGATTCCTTTTTCTTCTTGATTGCCAGCAGCGATGGCTGCTCCTACTCCTGTTTCCGCTTTAGTACATTCTTCTACTCTGGTTACTGCTGGGGTATACTTAATAATCCGTTTTAATTCATTAATTATAACCAATGATATTTCTATTTATTTATTATTTATTGGGGGGGTTACTATATTTATATCAGGTTTAGGCGCTAATTTTGAATTTGATTTAAAGAAAATTATTGCTCTTTCTACTTTGAGCCAGCTTGGTTTAATAATAAGTATTTTGTCTATAGGTTATCCTGTTTTAGCCTTCTTTCACCTTCTTACTCATGCCTTATTTAAGGCCTTGTTATTTATATGTGCTGGAGTAATAATTCATAATCTTGGGGATTGCCAAGATATTCGTTTTATGGGTTCCTTATCTAATTATATGCCTTTTACTTCGTCTTGTTTTTGTGTTTCTAATTTGGCTTTATGTGGAATGCCTTTTCTGGCTGGCTTTTATTCCAAGGATATAATCTTAGAAATAAGAGGTTTTTCCTTAGTAAATTTTGTCGGTTTTCTCTTTTTTTTTGTTTCTACAGCTTTAACTTCTTGTTATACTTCCCGCTTGATTTTTTTTACGGTTTTTGGTAATTTTTATATGAAATCTTCCTTTTGTATTTCAGATAATTCGTGACATATAACTAAAGGCATATTTTTTATGGTATTAATAGCTGTTGTAGGTGGTTCTTTATTATCTTGGTTAATTTTCCCTGTCCCTTTATTAATTTATTTACCTTTTCATTTAAAAATTTTAGCTCTTTTGGCTAGTTTGGTGGGTGCTTTTTTAGGTTACTTTTTAACTTTACATTTCTATAATGATAATAAGTTTACTTTAAGTTCTGTTTTTTCTTCTTTTTTTTTGGGTTCTATATGATTTATACCTTATATTAGAACTAAGGGTGTTTCTGTTCTTCCTCTTTCTTCGGGAGGTGTATTGGTTTCAGCTTTTGACCAAGGTTGATGCGAGTTCTTTGGTGGTCAGGGTATATATAGTTACTTTAAGAAAACCTCCATTTTTTTGCAGTTAATTCAAAATAATTTATTAAAAGTTTATTTAATGTCTTTTTTTCTCTTCGTTTTTATTTTCATTATCATTCTATACTTAAGTAGCTTAATTTTAAAGCACCATATTGAAGCTATGTTTATAGTCTTTTGACTCTTAGGTACTTATAAGAGATTTTCTCTATCTTTACGTTGAAAACGTAATGTTTTTATAAACTATATAAATATATATAGGGGTAATAACGGATTTTAACCGCTAAATAGATAAGTTAGCAGCTTTCTATTGTACTACTTTCCCCCTTAATTGGAATTAAATTTTCAATTTTATCATTAACAGTGATACGCCTCTTATTTGGCTTCAATTAATTAAATGGGGGTACTTTGTAGTACCATATTTCAGGTCGAAACTGAGTGTAATATTTACTTCCCATTTAAGACAGATTGAATATTCAATACTTTCTGATTGCAAATCAAATGTTATTTTTAACTACAGTCCTATTAATTTGATCAATCAAGTGCCCCTTGATTTCATTCATAAAATAATCCTACTAATAAGATTACAATAAATACTGTAAAGGTAATTATTCATCTTGATGGGTTTGACCATTTAAATGCTATTATTGTTGGTAAAATAATTGCAATTTCCACATCGAAAATTAAGAAGATTACGGCGATTAAGAAAAATTTTAATGAGAATGGGATTCGTGCTAGGTAGAATGGGTCAAAACCGCATTCAAAGGGCGTTCTTTTTTCTCGGTCTACGATGGATTTAACTGCTAGTAGGGATGCGATTATTATTACTATTGTGCTTAAGGTGAATACTAATACTCCTATTATTAAGATAATATTGATTATTTACTCCGATTTGATCGGTCCTACTGATTGGAAGTCAATTATACATTTATACTAAGTAAATTTATCTACCTCATCAATAAATTGAAATATAAAGGAATAGTCATACTACATCTACAAAGTGCCAATACCATGCCGCTGCTTCAAATCCAAAGTGATGATTTGCTGAAAAATGGTCTTTTGAATGTCGAATTAGGCATACCAGAAGGAATGATGTTCCAATTACTACGTGTAGTCCATGAAATCCTGTGGCTACAAAGAAGGATGAACCATAAACGGAATCTGCTACGGTAAATGGTGCTTCTATGTATTCATATCCTTGTAGAATAGTGAAATAGATCCCTAAGATTACTGTAAAGTACAGCCCTTGTATAGCTTGTGATTTGTTATTTTCTATTAGTCTATGATGTGCTCATGTTACGGTTACCCCTGATCTAAGAAGAATTGATGTATTTAACATAGGGATTGACATTGGGTCAAATGGTCTGATTCCTATAGGGGGTCACATATTACCAATATCAATTGCTGGGGATAGGCTACTATGGAAATATGCTCAGAAGAAGGAGAAGAAGAACAATACTTCTGATGTAATAAATAAGATTATACCTCATCGTAGGCCAATAACTACCGACTTTGTATGCAGTCCTTGTATAGTACCTTCTCGGGCAATATCTCGTCACCATTGAAATATAGTTATTGATACGATTAGTAACCCTATGATTATTAGTTGTGTAGAGTATAGGTGGAATCATTTAACTAACCCTGTTACTATTGCTATGGCTCCAATAGCTCCTGTTAAAGGCCATGGTCTTTGATCTACTAGGTGATAGGGATGATTTTGGTGTCCTGACATTAGTTTACTTCTCTAGAATATAAAGTACTTAGTACTGCAAATACGTAGGATTGAATCATTGCTACTGCTGATTCTAATACTAGAAGGGCTACTTGAGCTGTAATTAAAATTGTTATAATTGAGTAGGTTAACTGGGGCCCAGTATTTCCTATTAATGTTAATAATAAGTGGCCAGCAATTATATTTGCTGCTAATCGTACTGCAAGAGTTCCCGGGCGGATCATATTTCTAATAGTTTCAATACAGACTATAAAGGGCATTAACACGGGAGGTGTTCCCTGTGGAACTAGGTGGGCTAATATATGTTGTGTATGATTTGTTCACCCATAAATTATAAATCTTAGTCATAAAGGTAGGGCTAGGGATAAGGTAAATACTATGTGACTTCTTCTAGTGAAGATGTAAGGGAATAACCCTATGAAGTTATTAAACACAATTAGAGAGAATACTGAAATGAAAATGAATGTTCTTCCATTATTCACTCTATTATTCCCTAATAATGTCTTGAATTCATTATGTAGGGTATTATTAATCTTTGTTCATACAATTGAGTATCGTGTTGGAATTAACCAGAATATTGACGGAATTAATACAATTCCAATAAAAGTGGATAATCAGTTTGTTGGTAAGTTCAAAACAGATGATATAGGTTCAAATGTCGAAAATAGGTTAGTTATCATTTTCAGTTTAATGTTTTAATTTGTTTTTTTTTTTCTTGAAATTTTGGTATTTGAGGGTAGTATAGGTAATAGTTTACTGTATTTATCACAAGTAAAGTAGTTGAAAACATTACAAATAGTATTATTCATCTTATTGGGGCTATTTGTGGGATTAAGTGGTATTGGTTGACCAATGATTTTAGTTTGACAATCTAATGTTATTTTTTAACTAACCTCTTTCATTAGAAGTATTTCGTTACTTTACTATCTTATGGTTTAAGAGACCATTACTTACTTTCAGCCATCTAATGAGGCGTCATTTATTTTTTTAATTCATTCAATGAATGTTTTTATTGCAACTCTTTCGATTGTAATCGGTATGAATCTGTGGTTTGTTCCACAGATTTCGGAGCATTGGCCATAAAATAAGCCTGGACGGTTTATAAAAAATCTTGTTTGGTTAATTCGTCCTGGTGTAGCATCTACTTTTACTCCCAGTGCTGGAACTGTTCATGAGTGTAGAACATCTGCTGCTGTAATTAAAATTCGTACTTGGGCTTGTATAGGTATAACCGCTCGGTTATCTACTTCCAGTAGTCGGGTTATACCTGTTTCTAGTTCATTGGTAGGGATTATATATGAATCAAATTCAATTTGATTGAAATCCGAGTACTCGTATCTTCAATATCATTGATGACCAACAGTCTTCACAGTGATTGATGGTTCTCTTACTTCATCTATTAAATATAGTAGACGTAATGAAGGTATTGCGATTATGATTAATACAAATACTGGCAGGATTGTTCAAGCAGTCTCTATTTTCTGGTTATCTAGGAGGTTGCGATTTGTTTGTTTATTTCAAGTTATGGAAACCATTAAGTATCCTACTATTACGGTAATTACTACTAAGATTATCATGGTATGATCGTGAAAATTAACTATTTGTTCTATTATAGGAGATGCTGCTTCTTGGAATCTTAATTGCGCTCAAGTTGCCATTTTTAATGGAAGAGTAAATTCTTCATTTATGGGGCTTAATTCCATAGCACTTTTCTGCCACATTAAAACTTTGTTAAAAGTGGTAGTTCAGAGAATCTATGTTCTGTGGGAGGGGTTTTTTGATATCATTCGATTGAAGTGTTAAGAGCTCTTGGTGATAATACTTGTCGCTGTGATACTAGTGCTTCTCAGATAATGAATAGGAGGGCAATTACGGCTATTACTGAGATTGATCTACCGATGGTAGACATAATATTTCATGCTGTGTAGGCGTCTGGGTAGTCAGAATACCGTCGAGGCATTCCGGCTAATCCTAGGAAGTGTTGAGGAAAGAAGGTTAAATTTACTCCTACAAATATTGTAAAAAACTGTGCCTTTAACATTAAATTGTTTAATGACACTCCTGTAAATAGAGGGAACCAGTGAATCAGTCCTCCTATAATTGCAAATACAGCCCCCATGGAAAGTACGTAGTGGAAATGGGCTACTACGTAATAGGTGTCATGTATTGCAATATCAATTGAGGAGTTTGCTAAAACTACTCCTGTTAACCCTCCAACTGTGAATAGGAAGACGAATCCTAGAGCTCATAGAAGGGAAGGTGTATAACTAAATTGATTTCCATGTAAAGTTGCTAGCCAACTAAAGATTTTAATACCAGTTGGGACCGCAATTACTATAGTTGCTGATGTGAAGTAGGCCCGTGTATCAACATCTATTCCTACTGTAAATATATGGTGGGCTCATACTACGAAACCTAATACCCCAATAGCAATTATAGCATAAATTATTCCTAGTGCCCCAAATGTTTCTTTTTTTCCTCTCTCTTGAGCAATAATATGTGAAATTATACCAAATCCTGGTAAAATTAAAATATATACCTCAGGATGCCCAAAAAACCAAAATAAATGCTGGTATAAAATAGGATCTCCCCCTCCTGCAGGATCAAAGAACGATGTATTAATATTTCGGTCTGTTAATAATATTGTAATAGCGCCTGCTAGTACAGGCAGTGATAATAACAGTAGAACGGCTGTAATTACTACAGCTCATACAAACAAGGGTACTTGATCTAGTTTTATACCAGGAGTTTTCATATTAATCGTTGTGGTGATGAAATTAATTGCTCCTAGGATGGAGGATACACCTGCTAAGTGTAATGAAAAAATGGTTAGATCTACTGAGCCCCCTGCATGAGCAATAGCCCCAGCTAGGGGAGGATACACTGTTCAGCCGGTTCCTGCACCTCTTTCTACTAAACTTCTTCTAACTAAGAGGGTTAGGGCAGGGGGTAATAATCAAAATCTCATGTTATTTAACCGTGGGAAAGCTATATCTGGCGCTCCAAGTATTAAGGGTACCAATCAGTTTCCAAATCCACCAATTATAATTGGTATTACTATGAAGAAGATTATTACAAAGGCGTGAGCTGTAACAACTACGTTATAAATTTGATCGTCTCCAATAAGAGATCCGGGTTGTCCAAGTTCTACTCGTACTAGTATTCTAAGGGCGGTTCCTACTATTCCTGCTCATGCTCCAAATATAAGGTATAAAGTACCAATGTCCTTGTGATTAGTAGAAAATAATCATTGTCTCATTATCCTATTTCAAATTATTAATGACCCTTTAATAATTCTTAGTAAGATGGTTGAGATTAGACAATAGACTGTAAATCTATGGACGGGGAAACTAAATCCTCTCTTGCTATTATTGGTCTTATAGTCAAATTATATGATATTAGACTGCAATTCTAAAGTTGTTTTATTACTAAGACCTAAGTGGCTTCACTTATTTATAGCTTTGAAGGCTATTTGTTTATTTAACATAAGGTCTTTATAGATTTATAATTGAAATTATTGGTAATCCTATTAGTGATATTACTCTCGTTAATATTAATAAAGGTATTATTTGGTTATCATAAACTTTTCAATTTAACTTTTGATTTTGTAGTAAAAATGCTCTATATATAATTCGTAAATACATATATAGTGTAACCATAGTGGTTATGATTATAATAAACATAATTAAATATGCTCCCTGGTTAATTATGTTTTGAATAATTATTCATTTAGGGAAAAACCCTAAAAAAGGGGGTAAACCTCCTAGGGATATTATGTTGATGAATAAAGTGAATTTTACTGTACTTTTTATTTGGTTAGAAAACATTTGTGTCAAATGGTAAATTTTTATATTTTGAAAGGTTCTTAATATTACCATGTTCAGTACTGTGTAAATTATAAAATATAAGGCTCAGTATACATTTCTTATTATTAAAGCTATAATTATTCAACCAATATGTCTAATAGAGGAATATGCTATTATTTTACGTACGGAGGTTTGGCTAAGGCCTCCAATAGAGCCTACAAGTGTTCTTAGAATTACAGTAATAATAATTAATTTATTATTAATTAATTGGTATCCTAGGATTACTATTGGAGCAATTTTTTGTCATGTTATGATGATAAAACAGTTTATTCAAGTAATTCCTTGTATTACCCCCGGTAGTCATAAGTGGAAAGGGGATGCCCCTATTTTTATTAAAACTGCACAAAATAGTAGTAGATCCGTTACGTGGGTTCTTTCCTCAAAAAAGTTTGATATTAAAATTGATACCAGTAGAATAATAGATGCTAGAGCTTGTACTAGAAAGTACTTTATAGATGATTCACTTTCATAAGGAGTATTATTTTTATTTATTATTGGGATAAATGATATTAAATTTAGTTCCAACCCTATCCATATTAGTATCCATGAATTGGCTCTAATTGAGATTACCGTGCCTGTAATTAATGTTAAGGTGAATAATATAAAAGATAAATTAATTAAAAAGAGAGAGGCATATTCTCTCATAAATAGGGCATGAACCTATTAGCTTAATTTAGCTTATCTTTTTATTATATCTTGGTGTACGATGCACGGGGGCTTTTGATGCTTCAAGGTTAGTTTAACTCTAAGAGATGTAACAAAGGCGTATAAAAATTACGCGTGTTTCACTATATCATAGTGATCCTATACTCAGGCACTTTATTTAATTTCCCTATGAACAATTATTAGCTTTATTTATATTATTTATATTCAGGAAAGATGTCATTTCTTTACTTTTTATTAGTAATATATGTACGATATATCCAATATAATCCCTTTACTTTAACCTGTATTAATAATATAATAAAATATTTATATTAATATAATAATTTATTTATTTATAAATACTACATCTATTTTAATAGAAAATATTTATTATATATTAATGATCTAAGTAAATTAATTAAAATTTTTTAGAAAGAATAATATAAATATATTAATATATTAAATATTTATATTAATTATATTAATTATATATAATATAATAAAATATTTATATTAATATAATAATTTATTTATTTATAAATACTACATCTATTTTAATAGAAAATATTTATTATATATTAATGATCTAAGTAAATTAATTAAAATTTTTTAGAAAGAATAATATAAATATATTAATATATTAAATATTTATATTAATTATATTAATTATATATAATATAATAAAATATTTATATTAATATAATAATTTATTTATTTATAAATACTACATCTATTTTAATAGAAAATATTTATTATATATTAATGATCTAAGTAAATTAATTAAAATTTTTTAGAAAGAATAATATAAATATATTAATATATTAAATATTTATATTAATTATATTAATTATATATAATATAATAAAATATTTATATTAATATAATAATTTATTTATTTATAAATACTACATCTATTTTAATAGAAAATATTTATTATATATTAATGATCTAAGTAAATTAATTAAAATTTTTTAGAAAGAATAATATAAATATATTAATATATTAAATATTTATATTAATTATATTAATTATATATAATATAATAAAATATTTATATTAATATAATAATTTATTTATTTATAAATACTACATCTATTTTAATAGAAAATATTTATTATATATTAATGATCTAAGTAAATTAATTAAAATTTTTTAGAAAGAATAATATAAATATATTAATATATTAAATATTTATATTAATTATATTAATTATATATAATATAATAAAATATTTATATTAATATAATAATTTATTTATTTATAAATACTACATCTATTTTAATAGAAAATATTTATTATATATTAATGATCTAAGTAAATTAATTAAAATTTTTTAGAAAGAATAATATAAATATATTAATATATTAAATATTTATATTAATTATATTAATTATATATAATATAATAAAATATTTATATTAATATAATAATTTATTTATTTATAAATACTACATCTATTTTAATAGAAAATATTTATTATATATTAATGATCTAAGTAAATTAATTAAAATTTTTTAGAAAGAATAATATAAATATATTAATATATTAAATATTTATATTAATTATATTAATTATATATAATATAATAAAATATTTATATTAATATAATAATTTATTTATTTATAAATACTACATCTATTTTAATAGAAAATATTTATTATATATTAATGATCTAAGTAAATTAATTAAAATTTTTTAGAAAGAATAATATAAATATATTAATATATTAAATATTTATATTAACTAGATAAAAGTGTACTAAACTCTCTTTTTATTAATTCCTTTATGGATGAATAATGTACTTAAAATTGAATGACCCCTTTTTTAAGCTTCTTATTCACTTTCACTGCAGTTTTATGTCGGTGCGTCTCAACGATAAGAGACATCCTGGGAGAATGCGTGCTAATTTAGGTAATATCTCGTAATTAATTATATATATTTTATTTTGTAGTATTTACTTATAATAATTATTTTTTAACTAGATAAAAGTGTGCTAAACTCTCTTTTTATTAATTCCTTTATGGATGAATAATGTACTTAAAATTGAATGACCCCTTTTTTAAGCTTCTTATTCACTTTCACTGCAGTTTTATGTCGGTGCGTCTCAACGATAAGAGA